GAATAAAATAAAAATCAAGAAAAACTTTTTGTTTTATTGGGGCGATGGGGATTCTTATTTTCCCCATCCCGAAAATGATAAAACAAAGATATGAAAAAGAAAGGTCAACCCTTGTATTTTTTTTTTTCTTTGAACAAGAAAAAAAGTACCATTTTATATTTTATAATTGAGTAAACAAAAGAATTCTTATTTTTCTTTTACATACCCTAAAAAAAAGGAAAACGAATTTCATATTCATCCGCTCAAAACATTAGGAAATTCCAATAATTGCTTTGATTAAAAAAAAAATGTTTATTTTGATTTGAATATATTTATTTTAGTGACAATTTTTTTTTAATAAATTCACATTACATTATTCAATTATTTATTATTTATATATTATTTATTATTTATATAATAAATTAATAAATAATATAATAAATTAATAAATATATAATAAAATTATTAGTTAAATAATAAAAATTCTAAACGAACTTCTACTAGGCTGTTTTTTGAGTCAAACCGATTCAGATTATTCCAATGTTTGATTATTTATTTGATTTGTCCCCCAAAAAACTTTGTGAATTCCCCGTTGAAAGAGATTTTGCTAGCGAAAAAGCTTTCAACGCTGCCCGACGCCCTTTGCTTTTCCAAATATTTTTCCGAATCCGTTTTTTTGATATAGAAGTGCGCTTTTTTGGAACTGCCATTAAAAAATTATAATAGATTATTCATTTCTATAGTTGGATGTGAAAGACATCTATTGTTCAAAACGAATTGTTCTTTACTATTTATTATCCATTTATTCTTTAAATTAGAGTATACTCCTAATATAGATATCTAAAATAAAAAATTATTAGATTAGGAACAAAGAAAAAAAAAATATATATATATATAATGTTATTAAAAAAAAAAAAAAAATGAATCGTTTAATGATTCGTAATAAACGAATTTAATAAAAAGAAGTCTTATTTTACTGGATCAACTTGTAGGCTGTCTTTTATGATTGATACCAAAATAAAATAGTGTTTTTCGTGTAATTATTCCCTCTTGCTCTATAGCGGGAAATTTTTGTAATGCATACTAAATAATAATAATAAATAAAATTTTCAGTTTCTATATTGTCATAAAATTTTACTTAAAATAAATAGTTGTGTTCAGTAATAGTTTCATTGGGTCATCTTATTTGAACAATTCTAACTTCTTGAGTTGAAATATTTCAAGTATTTGGCAAAAAATTAAGAATAATTAAGAATAGAAAATTCGATTTTAGTTTTGGATATTTAAATTTTTTATTAACTGATCCTTTTGAAAAGAGATAAGAGCTGGTGAATCAGAAAAATTAATTAGGAATTAAATATACTTTTTTTATGGAATATACGTATCAATATTCATGGATCATACCTTTCATCTCACTTCCAATTCCTATCTTAATAGGAGTGGGACTTCTACTTTTTCCGACGGCAACAAAAAACCTTCGACGTATGTGGTCTTTTCCGAGTGTTTTATTGTTAAGTATAGTTATTATTTTTTCAGTTTATCTGTCTATTGATCAAATAAATAGTAATTATATCTATCAATATGTATGGTCTTGGACTATCAATAATGATTTTTCTTTAGAGTTGGGCTACTTGATCGATCCACTTACTTGTATTATGTCAATATTAATCACGACTGTTGGAATTATGGTTCTTATTTATAGTGACAATTATATGTCTCATGATCAAGGATATTTGAGATTTTTTGCTTATATGAGTTTGTTCAATACGTCAATGTTGGGATTAGTTACTAGTTCGAATTTGATACAAATTTATATTTTTTGGGAATTGGTTGGAATGTGTTCTTATCTATTAATAGGTTTTTGGTTCACCCGACCTACTGCGGCGAATGCTTGTCAAAAGGCATTTGTAACTAATCGCGTGGGGGATTTTGGTTTATTATTAGGGATTTTAGGTCTTTATTGGACAACGGGGAGTTTTGAATTTCGGGATTTGTTTAAAATATTCAATAACTTGATTTATAATAATGAGGTTAATTTATTATTTGTTACTTTGTGCGCCGTCCTATTATTTGCAGGTGCAGTTGCTAAATCTGCTCAATTTCCTCTTCATGTATGGTTACCTGATGCGATGGAGGGCCCTACCCCCATTTCGGCTCTTATACATGCTGCTACGATGGTAGCAGCGGGAATTTTTCTTGTCGCTCGGCTTCTTCCGCTTTTTATAGTAATACCTTACATAATGAATCTAATAGCTTTGATAGGTATAATAACAGTACTATTTGGAGCTACTTTAGCTCTTGCTCAAAAAGATATTAAGAGAGGTTTAGCCTATTCTACAATGTCTCAATTGGGTTATATGATGTTAGCTTTGGGTATAGGGTCTTATCGGGCTGCTTTATTTCATTTGATTACTCATGCTTATTCAAAAGCGTTGTTGTTTTTAGGATCTGGGTCCATTATTCACTCAATGGAATCGGTTGTTGGATATTCTCCAGATAAAAGTCAGAATATGGTTCTTAT